CCGGTGCTGACGAATAACCAACCTGCAATGAATAGGGAAGGTATAGTAATGCTATGAATGACCCAGTATCGAATACTGGTAATAATATCAGCAAAAGAACGTTCTCCTGTGCTTCCAGACATGCTGAGCTCCACATATTCTTGTACAGTCAAAGGGGATCGATTCAGTAAAAGATGAGATCAGTAAACGGCAATTCACTGAAATGCAATCTTTGTGAGATCGTCAATATTGTACCGAGGGCGTCTTGAGAGTATACCGAATCAGTATAACTATGCTCCTTCTTACACAGCAATGTGATTTTAATCAGTATAGAAGGGAAGCGCTAAATAAGTTATTTCTTTTCTTTTACTTGTTGCATGTTATGATACTTCATACAAAATTAATAGATAAACTTTTCAATAAAATAAAAGAGATTCTTCTATTTCCCCAATTTAAGTACATGCGAGATCCATAAATTTCCTTTTTTTTTGTAGTTGTAAAACCCGTTTTTTTGTTGGAATCCTTTTTTTATTTGGCATTTTAAGGAATTGGTTAATTGCCCAGTAGCAAAAAAGAATAGTGGGTCATATTCGACGAAAGAAAGAAAAAATAAAGAATTATGATGTATTAATTGGATCTCTACCCCAAGGCTCTTAATTGATCTAGCTACAAAGACAAGATTAAAAAAAATAAAATGTAGAACCTAGAAAAATCTTAGAATTAGAACCCAGTTGGACAAAAAAAAGATTTTTCGAGTGATCGTGCGATCACTTTTTTCTTCTCATTAACTCAAGATATTATGTAAATGAGCCTTTATAATATAAATAAATATAAATAATATAATTATATACTGAATACTGAATGTAATGAGTTAAACTAAAGGTAAAATAAAAGGTTTGATAAGTTACTCTTTGTTCTAATATAAAAAAGAAATGAGAAAAAAATGATTGAATAATGAAAAAAGAGTTTCTTTTTTGAATGAAGTTACATGACCCTGTTTCTATTATTAGTTTACCCAAGAGTTCTTCAAAAAATAGAATCGTTTGATTGAAATCGTGGTATGAATAGATGTTACAGATGAATCAATTTCGCTTTATATGCCTGTTACTTTTTCTTTGTTAGTGTCGTCTATAATGATAGATGAATCAAAAACTTTCATTTCAATTGAACTTATTTTTTCAATTAGTATTTTGGCCTATCCTACTATTTTGAAAAATAGAAACTTAGGTAAGTGCTTTAGAACTATATGCATAAAAAAAATTTCATTTAGCCCCTTCATGCTTACTATAACCAGTTATTTCGGTTTTCTACTAGCGGCTTTAACTATAACGTCAGCTCTATTGATTGGTCTGAGCAAAATACGACTTATTTAAAATGAATATTTGAAAAACGCAATCCATCATTTCGGCGAGATTACTTGTATTCTATAGTTATTTAACGCGAAAATTATCCATTCTTGGTCATTGAGATTCATGCCAATTCGGATTAATATTTAGGTATAGATATTACCTCTTTTTTTTATCCTTTCAAACAAAATGAAATGATTGAAGTTTCTCTATTTGGAATCGTGTTAGGCCTAATTCCTATTACTTTGGCTGGATTATTCGTAACTGCATATTTACAATACAGGCGGGGTGATCAGTTGGACCTTTGATTAATTATCATCTCCTTTTTGAATTGACCTCCTCCTCATTTACAGGAGGTCAAATTCTGATTGCTGTACAAGTTGCTGAATGTATTTCAGTCAAATTCGATCTAATCTAAGAATAAAAAATCACGCTCTGTAGGATTTGAACCTACGACATCGGGTTTTGGAGACCCACGTTCTACCGAACTGAACTAAGAGCGCTTTCTAGATAATCTATAAGACCGTAAAGAAAAGGATTCTCTTTCGTTTTGAATCGATCTCAACAGATCCCTCGTTACTGCTCCTTTTTCTATTTGTCTTTTGAACAGTAAAAAGTAGGGATGACAGGATTTGAACCTGTGACATTTTGTACCCAAAACAAACGCGCTACCAAGCTGCGCTACACCCCTTCAATTGCTCTACAGTGTCATTGTAGAGAATTCTGATCTGGTTTTCCACATTGTTATTTTCTTCACGGATATACATAAATTTTATGCCCATTTCGTCTTTTTGGTCTCATTTAAGGTCTCATTTAACATATAATAGTAAAATACTTCTATACATATGAAATACGGAACTCGCCGAAAAGTATAATATATAAAAATGAGTATTTTGGAAATACTCGGTAAGGTAAGTAGGGGGATATTTTTTTCTGTTTTAATAAAAGAAAAATCTTATTTATTTGAATTAGGGATTCTGTGTACAACTAGAAGAAGTCCTTAACTACAAATGCATCTGATCATATATGCATTATTTTTATGTATGTATTCCAATAAAAAAAAAGAAGGAGGGTTTTGAATGCGAGATCTAAAAACATATCTCTCTGTGGCACCAGTTCTAAGCACGTTATGGTTTGGAGCTTTAGCGGGTCTATTGATAGAGATTAATCGCTTTTTTCCAGATGCGTTGACATTCCCCTTTTTTTAATTCTAGTTATTGACACGGAAAGGAATTTAAAAGATTAAAAATACAATCAAATATCTGCGGCTAACCCCTATTTTCTCTTTTTTCCCTTTTTAGAATAAGGGAGGAAAGAGAAAGAATCAAAACGGATTCAATGTCTGTGAGACTCAGACTCAAGTTTGAATTACATGAATATCGGAATGGGGATAGAATAGAAATGTGGGTCTAGGGCAAGAGTATTTTACAACGGTATTTCGATTTGAAATAGAGTTTATAAATCATTGTATTACTTATTATTTATATTTACTACGGTTTTCATTACTTTATTGATCTTTTAGATTTGAAGTTAGTAACTTGTATTTTTTCATGCCTTTCTTCTTTACTTCAAATTGAAAATGGAATAGTTGAGTAAATCATAAATTAAATTAAAAGGAGGTTCATGGCCAAGGGTAAAGATGTCCGACTAAGGGTAATTTTGGAATGTACCGCTTGTGTCCGAAACGGAAACGGTGCTAATAAGAGTAAGAGATCGATGGGGATTTCCAGATATATTACTCAAAAGAACCGACAGAATACGCCTAATCGATTAGAGTTGAGAAAATTCTGTCGCTATTGTTCCAAACATACCATTCATGGGGAGATAAAAAAATAGAGTACCTTCCGTGTTACCCTTTCAAGGAAATAGAAAAAATAACATTATATATAACATATATAAATATAAAAATCCTATTTTGATTAAAATGAATTAGAATTCAGAAATAGTATTTTCGGGATAAGGAATAAACAAACAAACCATGGATAAATCCAAGCGACCTTTTCTTAAATCCAAGCGAACTTTTCGTAAGCGTTTGCCCCCGATTGAATCGGGGGATCGAATTGATTATAGAAACATGAGTTTAATTAGTCGATTTATTAGTGAACAAGGAAAAATATTATCTAGACGGGTGAATAGATTGACCTTGAAACAACAACGATTAATTACTACTGCCATAAAACAAGCTCGTATTTTATCTTTGTTACCCTTTCTCAATAATGAGAAACAATTTGAAAGAACCGAGTCGGCCCCCAGAACTACTGGTCTTAGGACTAGCAATAACTAGCCTTACGCTTGCTTCACTTGAATTATAATTCCAATCCTCCTTTGAGTTCGGATTGGTACTTTTTTTGCTCGAAAAATCCGAGAATCTAGATTGAATTATCGTGTCGTAATATAAATACTAAATCGGAAAAGAATAAACTTTTTTATTGAGCGTGTTTATTCATTTTGAATATTTTAAAAAATTTACTCATAGTAATTTCTATTCTATCCTCCCGGAGTTCATTCTCCGGGGAAATCCGTTTAAATAATTCCGGTGGATTCTACTTCGTTTATGATCTCATTGGAAATCATGTAAAGAGATTTCCTATTCAATATAGCTATTTGTGCAAGTATTTTACGATTAAGAAGCAACTGTTTCTTATATAAATCGTGTATTAATCTACTATAACTATAAGATACTGTATTTTCGCGAATTACAGCGTTTATTCGAGTGATCCACAAACGACGAAAATTTCTCTTTTGTCTACCCCTATCCCGATGAGCCGAAACCAAAGCTCTTATTTTCTGTTGAGTAATAGTTCGAGTAAGTCTTGAATGAGCTCCTCGAAAGCTTGATGCAAATAAACGAATTTTTGTTCTACGTCTCCGAGCTACATATCCCCGTTTAATTCTAGTCATTGAATAAATGAACCTTTGATGAATAACTAATGGATTTCCGTTCTTTCAGTTATTCTTTTCCCCTTTCCTAATCTATTAATAACAAAACAGATTTTTCCAATGTATAAAATTGTAATTCCAATGGCTTTGGCTACTATAACCTCCCCGACCACGATTTTTTTAGATATTTCACTGTGAAATACGAAATTGTCTTCTGTTAGGTGTCTAAAAATAGAGTAAATAAAAAAATAAAATAGTGGGTTCCGTCGTTTTTATGGTTACTTCTTAAACGGTGAGGTCTTTTCTATACACCGGAGCCTTTACTTTATGTTATTGTGGGAGCTTGTATAGTTCCCACTCTTTGGCTCTACCCATGAATTATCCAGTAATAGGTCTTTCACAATGAGATCTACCTATATAGTAACGGTATTTAATTATGAAAGTTAGCTGGGTAGCTATCCCTGTTAGTCCGTTCTTGCCAAAGTGGGGACCTAATCTTTTTGTTTTTTAAATAAGATTTCCTCCGCTTAATGGATAACCGTCTGCTATCAATGGAGAATTGTCTCTCACCTTAAATTGAGGTGATTGGATTTGCACCAACGAAAACCATAAATTTAATACTCAATGAAGAGATATGATATATTTTTTTATATAGTGTATGAAATTCCTTTCTTCCATTCTATCCTATTCAGTGGTACTGATCATTGATACTGGAAAATTTTATTTTTTGTGTCAGCTCACGATCTAAACGAGTCGCACATACACCCTAGTACATGTTCCTCGGCGCTGAGGGCATCCCCGAAGGGCAGGGGATTTGGTGACATTTCTGATTGGCTGTCTTGTATTTCTAATAAGTTGTTTAATTGTTGGCATGTTGAATCATATACATAATGAATGGGCTGGTTTAGATTGATCCTAACCGGATGATTTGATTATGAATTACTTCTATTTAAGATAATTAAGAAAAGAACCTCGGATATTAAATCTCAAATCATGGATTTGCGCGAAATTCACCTTACGTTATTTTCATTCAACTGCTACAAGATCAATAATTCCATAAGCTTGTGCTTCTGTTGCTGACATAAAAACATCTCTTTCCATGTCTTCGGATACAACCCATAATGGTTTACCCGTTCTTTGTACATAAACCCTTGTGATGGTTTCACGCAGTTTCAGCAGTTCTTCCGCTTCCAAGATAAATTCTCCCACTTGTGTCTCATAAAAACCACTAGCGGGTTGATGGATCATTACCCTGATAATAAATAATAAAAGGTTTCTTTATCTCGTATGATGAAGCGAAGAGAAAAGAAAAAAAAAGATAGAATTGAACAACCGTACAGGCAAAATTTGTGCATTGCATACGGCTCTACAATAAAATTGACCCTTACCCTACATTGAAGAAAGATAAAAAAAGAAAATCCATCAGACCTGGGGCAGATAGGTAAATGATCAAAAAGCCATCCTTCCTTTCGGAGGATTTCAAAAATACTATGATGGCTCCGTTGCTGTATATATTTAATTTTGTTGTCTGTGATTCAGCAATCCCAAAGTTTCTTTTTGATTCGATCAAAATCTTGTTTTTCGCGCTCTTTCATAACAAAAATTTTGTTAAGAGTCTCTCGGGGTGAAAACAAAAAAAGTTTGTGACGCTGAACTGGACTCCCGATAGATAAGAGAAAATCGGAAATCCTTTTTATCTCATACTACTCTCTCGATACATAATCTAACATTTTGAAAAAAAAAATGATCATATCGAATTCGAAGTGCCATGCTATTGTTACTTAATATTTATCTGGCGAAGGCATAGTCTTCTTTTTTCTTTCAAATAAAAACCTCATTGGCGCCAAGCGTGAGGGAATGCTAGACGTTTGGTAATTTCTCCCCCGACCAGGAGAAAAGATCCCATGGAGGCAGCTAACCCCATGCATACTGTATGGACATTCGGTCGTACAAATTGCATAGTATCATAAATAGCTATTCCAGGTATTACCCACCCCCCAGGAGAGTTTATAAACAAAAAAATATCTTTTGTATCGTCCTCGATACTAAGATATACCATAAGACCAATAAGTTGATTCGAGATCTCGCTATCAACCCCTTGGCCTAAAAAAAGTAATCTTTCTCGATAAAGTCGGTTGATTAGGGTAAAGTTGTATCCCTTAGGAACCGTACATGCACCTTTTGATGCATACGGTTCAAAAATTTCGAAAAAAAAAAAAAGAATCAATGTATAGATTCCAGTCCTCGTTCTTTTTTATAGCTATAGCAGGTTTTTCTGACTTCTAGCGAAAGGACCCTTTATTCGATTTTTCAATAAAGACTTGTTTTGACTCCTTTTCTTATAATAGAAAGAAGTCACTAAACTTCTCGAATTAACTTCTCATTGATGTATTCTTTCATCGAGATTTAATGCGAATCACGATGGTATTTTCTTGTTCCTGAATGGGTCTCTTTCATCTTTTTAGGTTTATGCTCTACTCCGGGTAAAGATCCGCCCGATTTGGATTTGCACATATAGAAAAAATGCCCCCTTACCATTTTTTTTTGTTATGATTTTCTCTTTTTTTTTTTTCAATTCATTTCATATTTTCCACCAAGTATTAAACAAATAAGAATATAGGAATCATATAAATTTTACAAATTGGATTTTTTCTAAACGGAGCCTGGATACTTCATTTTTTAGTCCAACCAAGCCAACCATAAATTATTCTAATCTAATTTAGAATAGTATAATAAGATGAATATCCCCCAAATGTATGTATCTAATTAAAGTGTTGAGTTCGCGCTCCAAATTTTCGACGATTCAATTCATCTTTCTTGGGCGAACCAGAGGATATCTCGATCGGGGTAGAGAACGGGGAAATCCCATATGACCCAATAGATCTGACAAGTCGCACTATACGTCAATCCAAGATGCATCTTCCTCTCCAGGAAGTCGGAAAGGTACTTTTGGAACACCAATAGGCATTAGTTGAAGGAAAAAGAACTAAGTACTATATTTCACTTTGATGTGGAAACGTAAAAATCAGGTTTTATTGTCTTTATTAATATTTTCTTTTATTTTATCTATAGTATAGATTAGAAAAATTCATAAAAAGGTGGGCTGAATAAAGTCAAATTATTACCAATACGACCTTATAATAGTGAATAAATATGGACATATTTGCTCATAGAAAATGGTAGAAACTCCCCATTGCGTATTGGTACTTATCGAGTATAGAATAAATCTGCCTCTCTTTGTTCCTACGAACAGAATTGTTCCGTTATTTAATAGAATCCACCCTTGTTCTGAAAA